TCTTTGAACATACATGATATGGCTTGAAAATCTTTAGTAAAGACATTGACAAGATACTCTTTTTTTATTTTTCCATAGAAAATAGTTCGCTCAAAAAAAGTTCCAAAAAATGTTGATTGTAAATGATAGGATTGGTTACGTAAAAAAACAAAAATAGATTCGTATTCACAGACATGAGAATTATATAAGAATAAAAAGAATCTCTGATTTCTTTTTGAAAGGTTGGAAATATATGTATTTTGAAAAAATAAAAGGTTCCAATTACGATTCTCGTGGAAAACGAATCGTAACAAATGTAAAGAAGAAGCATCTTTCACCCAACAACGAAGAATTAAAACCAATATTTCAAGATGAACAGGATAAGGTATTAGTCTCTTTGACACATAATTTAAACGGGATAATTTATCTTCTAAAAAGGGAAATATGGAATGAATTGATCGTAAATTTTTAGATTCGTCTATTTTATTATCTTCAAGAGAAGATACTACGCCTAGGAAAAGTTTAATTTCTACAATAACTGCTAACTTACTCGATATGATTTGAAAAAAAAGTTTGTTGTGCCCAAAAAAATAATTTTGGTTATAATCATAAGTAGAAATAAGAAAATAATTCTGATGATACATTCGAGTAATTAAGCGTTTCACAATTAGTAACCTAACCTTTTTGTCATAACCTACATTTTCGAACAAACTTGATCGATTGAAACTACGATTCTTAGTAAGTGCATAAATATACTCCTGGAAAAAAAGTGGATATAAAAAATAAAAGTCCTGTTTCCGAATTCGCTCTCGGTCTAATTTTTTTTTTAATTCTTCCATTTTTATGTGAAAGTTTATTTGAACCAAAGTCAAATTGGGGTTATCAAATAATACTAAACGAAATAATACTATAGTGCGATACAGTTCAAACAAAGTGTTTGTGTTTTCTTATTATTCATAATTCTTAATATTATACTAAAATAGATAATAAAAAGATAGATACCTCGTGATAAACGGACTCGATCCTCTGTTTTTCCACCCAATCGGTTTATATTACATTCTATGATAACAAGATGATTCTAAATCTTTTATTTTTTAAACGAAATCGCTCTTTTGATTTTGTAAAAAAAAGAAGGGGGTTTATCAATCTTTTTACACATACACACGTATATACATGATATTATGGATATGAAATAGCAAATAATTAATTAGGATTCGTTCAAAAAAACGTTTATTCTGATAAAACAGGTATGTTCTGGGACGGAAGGGCTCGAACCTCCGAATAGCGGGACCAAAACCCGTTGCCTTACCACTTGACTACGCCCCAATTCGATTTCTATTCAACACTAATCAAACTACTATTGGTCTTGATTACTTATCAATTCTGGTCAACTCTAAATATAGAATAAAACCCAATTCATTGATCATTACATATAATTGAATTAAAATATTATGTGAAAGTATAATTTCTTCTATTCTCTTAGCCTTTGATAATAGAAGTTTTTTTGATTTGATTGGGTAAATCTACCAAAATAATTATTTTGGTAGATTTACCCAATCAAAATGCAATTATCTTCATGAAAAAAAAATGGTTGTTACATTTAATATCTTTAGTTTGATCTGTCTTAATTTTAATCTTTATTCGAGTCTTTTTTTCTTTTCAAAATTGCCCGAGGCCTACGCTTTTTTAAATCCAATCGTAGATGTTATGCCAGTCATACCTGTATTCTTTTTTCTCCTAGCATTTGTTTGGCAAGCCGCTATAAGTTTTCGATGAGGTCTTTAATTTCATACATTGAAATTCGTTTCTATCCACGAGAACTCCGTTCTGGGGACCTTTTTCCAATAACAGACCCTATGTATTATTGATTATATAGATTATCTATATTGAATATTAAGAAACGATTATTATTTATTTTGATTACATTACAAGTTAATTTCAGATCATTTTATTTTTTATTTCTAGAAACATCGCTTTATTTCATAGTATCAAACAAATATATGTGATATAAAAAAGGAGAATATATTCCCCCCTTCTTTTTTTTACAAAAAAAACAATCATGGAGATTGGGTAATGCTTACTCTTAAACTGTTTGTTTACACAGTAGTGATATTCTTTGTTTCTCTCTTCATCTTCGGATTTTTGTCTAATGATCCAGTACGTAATCCTGGCCGTGAAGAATAAAAAATACCTTATTTTTTACACGTTAAATTGTAAATAAAAAGATAATATCAATTCATTAACAAAACGGGAAAGAGAGGGATTCGAACCCCCGGTACGCATAACTCGTACAACGGATTAGCAATCCGCCGCTTTAGCCCACTCAGCCATCTCTCCAAAAAAATTAAAACAAACAAAATTACTATATTAGAATTATTTAGATATAGAGATTGAAAGGCTATTAAATATTTATTATACTGTTATCACGACTTTTATCAGCAATACAGCCCGGATAGGTATGGTAAGTAGGTATGGACCTATTACCTATCCGGGCTGCCTTTTATCCCACCCAATGAATCAG